GCGCACTCCGATACCATTGATGTCCAATAGCTTTTATAGTAATGGCTGGATCTACTACTACCTCGTCCATTGAGTATAACAGAGCAAACGATGGTATAGCAATGAACATCGGGATGATACTTGGAAATATGGTCCGAATAATCTCGATAGTAGTTCCATGAACAATCCTTTGCGGGATTGGATTAGTTTGCTCGTGGAAATGCCATAAAGCGCGAACCAACATCCATGATACGAAAACCAAAATCAGAATGAGGAAGAAAAAGATATCGTGATGTAAGTCAATGATTCCTTGCATAATAGGTGTTGCTGCGTCTTGAGATCCTAATTGCCTTTTTTTTTTTTCCATTTGATGTTCAATTGTTCAAAAACAATTTGCAAATCAATTCTATAAAGAAGATAGGAAAAGTCTTTATGACTATAGGTGTTGACCATATCTTAAAAAGAAAATTGTGGAATTAGCCTGCGGTGTAAGATGATGCGTCCACTTTGCTCTCATATTTTTGGAAATTTCTTTATCATATTATTCCTCATTCTGTTTTTGTGTTTTTCAGCCCCGCTCACTAAGGGGCCCCTCTCTGATAAGGAAGGAAAGTGAATTCCAACTTTAATGACAAATCCGGTCCGATGGCTGTTCTCCACTAACCACAAGGATATCGGTACTCTATATTTCATCTTCGGTGCCATCGCTGGAGTGATGGGCACATGCTTCTCAGTACTGATTCGTATGGAATTAGCCCGACCCGGCGATCAAATTCTTGGTGGGAATCATCAACTTTATAATGTTTTAATAACGGCTCACGCTTCTTTAATGATATTTTTTATGGTTATGCCGGCGATGATAGGTGGATCTGGTAATTGGTCTGTTCCGATTCTGATAGGTGCACCTGACATGGCATTTCCACGATCAAATAATATATCATTCTGGTTGTTGCCACCTTCTCTATTGCTCCTATTAAGCCCAGCCTTAGTAGAAGTGGGTAGCGGCACTGGGTGGACGGTCTATCCGCCCTTAAGTGGTATTACTAGCCATTCTGGAGGAGCAGTTGATTCAGCAATTTCTAGTCCTCATCTATCAGGTGTTTCATCCATTTTAGGTTCTATCAATTTTATAACTACTATCTCCAACATGCGTGGACCTGGAATGACTATGCATAGATCACCCCTTTTTGTGTGGTCCGTTCTAGTGACAGCATTCCTACTTTTATTATCACTTCCGGTACTGGCAGGGGCAATTACAATGTTATTAACCGATCGAAACTTTAATACAACCTTTTCTGATCCTGCAGGAGGTGGAGACCCTATATTATACCAGCATCTCTTTCGGTTCTTCGGTCATCCAGAGGTGTATATTCCCATTCTGCCAGGATCCGGTATTATTAGTCATATCGTATCGACCTTTTCGAGAAAACCGGTCTTCGGGTATCTAGGCATGGTTTATGCCATGATCAGTATAGGTGTTCCTGGATTTCTTGTTCGGGCTCATCATATGTTTACTGTGGGCTCAGACGTTGATACGCGTGCCTACTTCACCGCAGCTACCATGATCATAGCTGTCCCCACTGGAATCAAAATCTTTAGTTGGATCGCTACCATGTGGGGAGGTTCGATACAATACAAAACACCCATGTTATTTGCAGTAGGGTCCATCTTTTTGTTCACCATAGGAGGGCTCACTGGAATAGTTCTAGCTAATTCTGGGCTAGACATTGCTCTACATGATACTTATTATGTGGTTGCACATTTCCATTATGTACTTTCTATGGGAGCCGTTTTTGCTTTTTTTTTTTTTCGAATTTATGAGAAAAGTAGTTGAAAAGTAGGTGAAATTAGTCAGCTATCGAGCTGGGTGAGCTCGGAGCTTAGGCAGTGGAAAAGTGCTTCCTGGCTAGCGACTCGACTGTAACTCCTCTACATCCACTCCTTTCTTTATCTACGACCACATGTTTAGCGCCTTAACGCATCCTGGCACTTCTTTCTCAACACCGTATTTCTCGACAACTTTGATTTTTAAAGAAACTTGTACTACTCATTCTGTCTAGTAATTCATTAAGACGGACCTTCTTTCAGGTCAATTTCATGCTTTTTGGCACTCGTTTATGGCGTTATGGCCCTCGGGACATTTCTTTCTGGCATTCGTTAAGTCATTTTCATCGTGGTACTACTAGTCACTCTTTTCGACACATCATAGGCCTCACCATCAGATGCCGAATCCGCTGAATAGGAATCCCTTGATCCGAGAAGGAAGGCCTTTCCATGGGTGGTGGGGAATGAAAGAAGTGAATTCATTTCCAAGGGAACAGATATCGCATATCGCAACTGACCACTAATAATCCAAATAGTGATCTCTCATTCTATCACATCTACCTTCTACTGGTTATGGCGCGAGATGCTTGCGCGGAATTATCTTATTTAGTCGAGACCAGACCAGACCACCCTTACTTTGGCTGCTCTGGCTACACGACTATCAGACTACTGAAAGCTGAAAACACCTGTATTCTTGCTTTACTGGTCTGATTGGACTACTCCTGCTACTACCCCTATCTCTAAAGCTGCCGGACCTGTTACCTATACTTCTCTTACTGCTATGGTTGAACTACCCGAGACTGTTGCTTAGCTTGCTATTCTGTCGGACTGCTTGCCCTTTGTTCACTGCTGGCTACAGTTTACTGCTTGCTGATCAAGTGAAACCTGTCTGCTTGGCCTCGTAGACTACTCTAGTTACCGGGCTGTTTATAGCGCTTAAAACCGCTTTTACCGAGCAGCGAAGGGGGAGAAAGTAGCCACGGTTCCAGTTCGACGTTCTAAAAGCAGCTGTACCAGTAGAAATGAAAAAGCTTGTTTCAGATCAAAACCCTGATCCTCGGTGTACCGCTTATTTCCCCGCCGCCAGTCTACCTGTTCCGACTTTTTGCACATGCAAAGGTTGAATAAGGGTTTAAGTACCTATTCCTGCCTGTGAAAAAGTGTTGGTTGAGATGACTAACAAGGCAAGGGCAGAGCCCACTAAAATATGGGCATATACAAAGGCAGCTTCAGTAGAATAAGGAGTACCGCCGGTAGCAGAACCTGTTCCACATGTTCCAGTGCTAGTGAAAAAAAAAAAAAGAATAGAGTTATTTCATTAGAGTTAGAATGTTAGAGTCATTCCATTTCGGACCAATCTCTAGTACTAAAGAAAGATCGCGATTTGGAATGAACCAAAATACTTGTTTGTTACTGCAATAACCACCAATGGGTTAGCTTTCGCTACAAGAAAGAGGTTTGTTTTTGAAGCAAACCCACACAATGAATGAAAGAAGCACAGTGATGATCAATCGACGCAAAGGACTGAGTCACTATTCGTTTCCTTAAAGTGTTGGTCGTTCTTTTAATGACGAAGAAGATTGCATTGTTCTTCTTGGGGGCTGATGAGATCTAGCAGTGTTGATTGAGAGCAAAGCAAAATTCAGTCCTTCTATAAAGATCGAAGGCCTTCTCTTCTATGAGGCGTTGATATCCGATACCGTCGTTGCCTAAAGTTCATAAGTAATAATATATGTTGTCACCAGGAGATCAAAATGTAAATACACTCTTAGGTATACTTATTTTTTATGAACCGTGGAGTGACACGTGTCTAAGGTTGTTAGTGGTTATAAAAAGAATATTCTAGGAGCGTTTGGTGGACCAATGTCAAAGTGACACGTAGCCAAGTTTTTAGTGATCCCATGTGCGCACGCACTTATTTATGTAACCGGCCAATGAGAGCTGGACAGGTGGCCACTTATGATTGGCCTTTATGGAATCTGAGCTGGTACATGCGACTATAAATAGAGGTGCAGGGGTTGTAGATCTCATTTTTTTCTCATTTCCTCCAAGGGAGGTTGTCTTGAATAGGCCGGACACGTAAAGGCAACCTGATCCCCGGTCTCTAGTCTATAAAACTGTTCACTAGCTCGATACAGATCGGACGGAAATGGAACACCAGGTGTACAAGCAGGACTAGGCTTATTGGCCTAATGCTTAACTTCTTCATGACTTCGGAGCTCGGTGAGGTTCATTCGGCTAGGAAATGAGGTCTCAAAGAACCTTATCTTACGCCCAGAATAAGCCCTGTCCCATTTACCGCCTGGTTCAACCCCATATGTTCGCATCAGTACGTCGAGGTCGATAAACCGGTTTAAAAACCTCTTTTCTCAAACTACGGATTCGAAGTACATAAGTTATTCTTGGATTGGAAATTCACATGGAAAATTGTCAAAGCCTAACTGGACTAAGCCAGAGTTCACGATCTAAAAAGGAAGTGTTGTAGGCCTGGTGATGGTGATTAAGATTGTAGTTAGCTTGCTGCCCGCTTGCTACTGTCCCTCTCGTAGTCCCCAAGTCCCACTCATCACTGGCCCCTACCCTCTCTGGTCATCCAGATTTTTTCCTTTTAATCGAAAGAAGCGCTCGCAAGCCCCATTCATAACAAGCACAAAGAATCGTGGTTTGCCTAATGTAGTATACATTAGTATCCTCTGAGGGCGAGTATCATGGTTTCCTCTCTTTTAGCTGTTAGATCTTTGGACCTTTTTAGTGAGGAAAAGTCAATCTATAATCTCTTCTGCCAGTGAGCTTGGCTCTTTCTGAAAAGTTAGATGGGTCATGACGTTTTATACACAAGCCAGTAAGTACGTCCTTTTTCCTGAAATTGCATAGCGAACAAATAGTCTATACCACGGTAGGAAGGGCCTTGTTTTTTTTCCTTATGATGTAGATTGTCTTGGCTTGGTCAGGTAGGTCTGTGAAAAGCGCATATTCATTTAACCCACCTTCCCTCTCTTCGTACTCGACCATAGGAATGATGAATTGGAACTCGCGACCCAACCAGCCGTACTCGTCACTGCCACCACAGCTATTGATACAACACCCGTCATTGACATAACATAATCTATTTATAGCTAGACTAAGAGTATCGAATGGTTTGTTTGCTGTCTGCTAAGGGGAAAGAAGTTGTTAATCAATAGGCCAATAAATCTTTC